ACAGGTAAAGAAATTTCTCGTTGAGTTACGTACCTACTTAACAAAGAAGAAACCTAAATTCCAAGAAATTCTATCTTCTACCAAGATATTCACCGAAGAGGCTGAAACCCTTTTGAAAGAAGCTATTCAGGAACAGATTGAACTCTTTCTACTTCAGGAACAAAGATAAATGTAAATCTATCGTTTTTATTATATTCTTAATTCATATAAATTATTGAGAAAGATTTCTGATTCGAATCAAGGTCCTTTATAAAATATAGTTCTTCTTTTTTTTCTATTCTCTATCTAGAATAGATATATAGAAATAAATTGCGTCCAATAGGATTTGAACCTATACCAAAGGTTTAGAAGACCTCTGTCCTATCCATTAGACAATGGACGCTCTTCATTCCTATTTTCACATTTTTTCATAAAAAAATGTGACGTATTTAGGGAATAAAAGAAACAATAAAAAGAAGGATGGATATCAAAAAGGATAAGACATCTGTATATCCTATGAAGTTAAGGAATATATAATATATATAGCGGGTAGCGGGAATCGAACCCGCATCGTTAGCTTGGAAGGCTAGGGGTTATAGTCGACGTTGTTTGATCAGTTTTAACATCTCTAATTCAAAACCGAACATGAAATTTTGGTTTCATTCGGCTCCTTTATGGAATATCTATGTATTCCCATCATAGAAAAAATGAGATCCATAACATCTATGTCAGCTTTTTTTACGAATGCATCTAAAGTTACTTGCTTTTTAGATGATCCCTATAGAAGAGGGAGATTCTATCAAATCTTTCTAGTCTCTAGTCTAGTTACTTCGTTCCCTATTTCTTTTCTATTCGGGGGATCCTAAGGAAAATAATTTTGTTTCTACCGAGCTGAAATAAGAAGCCGAGGGTTCTAGTAAACCAAAACCATCATTTTCTAGCTATTTGGCTTCAATCTTGCCCTTTTTCAGCGCAAAAATTGAAGATTTAGTTACGATTGAAAGTTTTGTACTATTATCCATAGATCCTTTATTCATACTCATTGAATTGGAAGAATTTAACCAATCAAAAAAATTATGCTTCTCGACTCCATAATCCAATTTTTTTATTAAAATTCTGATTGACTTTTGGATAGAAATCGTGAGAATGTATATTCTTTCCTCAAATGTCCTATTGAAGGGTAAAGGATTAAATCTTTTTAAGAAATAAAGTTTTTATCGGAATGGAATATGAAATATGAAAAAAATGGAAAGACCCCTTAACTATGGAAGTTGTTAATAGAACGAATCACACTTTTACCACTAAACTATACCCGCTACATATTAATTACATATTAATTATGTATTTAATATATATTTCATATTAATATGAAATTTGAATCAAATACTGAACTTCAACTTTCGTTTAGAATGAAATTTGTTTTTCATTTATGAATTTCCGAATCTTATACTTAAGAATAAGAAAATAAAGACAAAAAATAGTAGTTTACTATATAATAGAATACTATTACTAGAACACTTTTACTATAAATTTTCATAGAAAGACTCAATATTCTAATTTATTCTCTAATTTACTATAATTACTATAGAATATAGAATATTCTAGATTAATCTAGAATTTTTGAAAGAATTTCTAAGAGAATTTCTCCATTAGAATCTTATATAATTATATAATTTCTAATGATTAGGAATGGCAATGAAAATTAGTCTTCTTGTTTCAATAACAATTTTTATTCGTCGGAACAAAAGAAGTACTGGCCCGGCCAGTACTTATACTTAATCAGGTCGGCTTTTGTAGAAAATCAAACAAGTAAAGTATTCTTTCTATTGGAGAAATCTGTTTCGGATCATTGAAGTGAAGAAAAATAAAGATTGTTCTCAATCTTGACTTCACGTGTGAAATCACATGATAAATTTCCCATTTTGAATGGGGAGAGATGGCTGAGTGGACTAAAGCGTCGGATTGCTAATCCGTTGTACGAATTATTCGTACCGAGGGTTCAAATCCCTCTCTCTCCGACCCCCCTGATCACTTGATATTTTCGAATTGAAATAATTTTTAACTTTCGATTAGTTTCTTTTATAAATCTTTTATCTTTATTTAGCATCTATTCCATTTATTTATACATTTACCTATGAAAAAATCAAGGAAAAAGTAAAAACGAATCTCATCTCTTTTTTTATTCTTCACGCCCAGGATTACGCCCCGGATCATTAGATAAGAATCCGAAGATGAAGAGAGAAACAAAGAATATTACTACTGTATAAACAAATAGTTTAAGAGTAAGCATTAAAAATCTCCAAGATAAGATCATTTTTTGTTTAAGGAAATAGATCACCTATTTTACGACACACGCTATACACTATTTTGACATGACGCTCCAAATTTATTTCTATTTTTAATGTAATATTCTAATGTAATATTATGAATAATATTCGTTTTTTTGTTACCAAAAATTTATTGCCATATCCATATCTATAATTAGGTATTGTATGGGATCTTCTAAAGGAAAAGTCAGAACAAAAAGAATCAGCTGATTAGCTGATTAAAGATCAAGATCATCGCCCCTTCCCTTATTCAAATTCAATAATAAATACCAGAATTTCTCTTTTTGAATCGAGGGTTCCTAATGTCCAGACTTATCTGAATATTATTTATGATCTTATTGATTTTCAGAATCAAAATTTTATCTGTTTTTTATCGAATAAATTTTGAATTGAATAGAGATTTCATTCTTATCGAAAACTTACAGCAGCTTGCCAAACAAAGGCTAAGAGAAGAAAAAGTACAGGGATAACCGGCATAACGTCTACAATTGGATTGAAAAAGGCATAAGCTTCGGGCAATTTGGCGAAGAAGAAACTACTCGAATAAAGGGTAGAATTAAGACAGAGACAGATTAAACTAAAGATATTAAACATAACAAATATTCTTTTCTTGTTCTTCAAAATTCAAATGATAATAAATTATCAGATTGGATTGAGTTGTTTTTCTGAGGGAAAATTTAAAAGAAAAAAGCAGATAAAAGAAATAAATTCTTCTTTTTCTTTGACTTCTCCCCAATAAAATAAGAATACAAAGAATTCTATTTTCATACAATATCTTAATTGAATTCTAAGTAATGATCAATTAATCTTTTTGATTCTATATCCATTGTGTTGAATCCTAGCGACAACATGTCCTATATTTCTTTTGGTTGGTTATTGACGAATAACCAATATTTATCTTAGTCTTTTTTTAGACCAACTAAAAATGGGGCGTGGCCAAGCGGTAAGGCAACGGGTTTTGGTCCCGTTATTCGGAGGTTCGAATCCTTCCGTCCCAGATCGTTTGCATCCAAAACGAAAGATTCTTCTCTATTGAAAATCTAATTCAACAATTTTCTGTTTAATTTTGGATACAATGTTATCCAATCTGAATTCTAAGAATCATATCTTTTTTTTTTTTTACTTTATTTATTAAATTACTCAAGTATTTTATTCTTCAATATTTGTGATTCCTTTTGTTAACGATTATTTGTTTTATAAGATGGAGATGGATGCGAAAAGATCATAATTTTCATAATTTGAGGATTCTTTTTTTCTCTTTGATCTTACCTTACACGAGACTTTTTCTACTCCATAATTATGTTTTAAATTCAATGAAAATAAGAAATGAAAATCAGATTCAATTGGAGATGGTAAAAAAGAAGTAAAACATAATATTAGAATCAGAAAATCATATTTCATAAATAAAAAATGAAAAAATATACATAATTATGACATAAGAATATATTTTATATTTTTCTTATTAAGAATATCTTATTATTTCATTATTTCAGATTATCTTATTATTCTATAACTAAATATTTCAATGAAATATTTAGTTTAGTATATTAATATTATTTAGTATTTAGTTAAAGTGGCTAAAAACTTTTAGCCATTCATGGGTATTTATTTTTCATGTGATATTATTCATATGAGAAAATATGGGGTAATTTTAAGTGAAATCTTTTCCGGATAAACACTTATATATAAATGTATATAAGTGTAGATTATTAAGTATCGGTTCAGCCAATGACTATTCATGATTCCATATTGAATCAATTGCATACGGTTCAAAATTAAAATGAGAGGGATGTTATGGTAAAACTTCGTTTGAAACGATGTGGTAGAAAGCAACGTGCGACTTGAAGGACATGATTGGATGTGGATTATGACATCCACCATTTTCTATACGAATGAAGATGCTCTTGTCTCGACATAGTTTGTTCTGCTAGGAACCTGATTGAATTTGTCTTGGGTTGCTAAATAAAGATACTAATGGTATAGAAAGGTATAGCATATGATGGAGCTCGAGCAAAAATGATTCAGTCATTTATCGGGGGAATAATCTAGGGTTAGTGACAATCAATAAATTAGACCAACTTTGTAAATATATCATCTATATATAAATATAGATAAAAGGATAGGTTCAAATTTGAACAAGTTTGAAATGAAAAAAAGTAAAATTTATCGAAATTTTCAAACTGTTTAGATCAAGAGTGTATTACAAAGGAATCAATCGTTCGTATAATTTTTACAGAAAGAACAAAAGGTATGTTGCTGCCTTTTTGAAAAGGAGTAAGGATCACCGAAGTAATGTCTAAACCCAATGATTTCACAAAGCGCAAAGCAAAGACAATAAATTCCGGAACAAGGAAACACTATTTTAACTTGTCTCAACAATTGGATCAGAATGAGTAAAAAAAAAAAATAGATCCGAAAGGAGAAAAAAATAGGGTAGAGACAGCTCAATAAATTCGAAGGATTTCCTTTTCAAAACTATTCAACTTGAGTTAGGAGTACAAATGAAATTTCTTTTTCTGTAAAGAAGGAAAAAAAGGCTCAAATTACAGTCTAATTCTTTATGGATCCATTTCTATAAATTAGAAAAATTAGAATCATTTTTTCTTGAGCCGTATGAGGAGAAAACTTCCTATACGTTTCTAGGGGGGCATCTTTTATCTACATCTATCCCAATGAGCCATCTATCGAATCGTTGCAATTGATGTTCGATCCCGAAGAGAAGGAAGAGATCTTCAAAAAGTGGGTTTTTATGATCCGATAAAGAATCAAACTTATTCAAATGTTCCTGCTATTTTATATTTCCTTGAAAAAGGTGTTCAACCCACAAGAACTGTTTATGATATTTTAAGGAAGGCAGAATTCTTTAAAGAATTTCAAATTTATTTTGATAAAAAAAGAAAGGAAAAACAAGAATCATGAATAAAGAATTACACAAAGATAGGTACTAATTACTCTATCTTTGTGTAATTCTTTATTCAAAGTTTCCTCTTTTCTTTTTCTATTCATACTTCTTTATATATTTTTTATTTTTTTTATTTTTTTCTTGCTTATTTTTGTGGACCCCCCTCGACAAGGGGGGTAACCTTTCTTCTTATATTTGTATTGTACCTTTCTTTTTTTTTTTAATTTATTTTAATTTATTAAAGAAAGCCGCATTTTTTCTATCTCTACCTTTTCCTTATTACTTCTTTTTTTTTATGCTAAAAGTTTTATTCTTTCAAACACAATACAAATTTATATATAATTTATTTAAATTTGTTTTCTAAAAAGTCCATTCATATTGACAATGGTGTATCAAACAAATATAATTTGATCGTATATAAATAGATCTTTTTATCACCATTTCATTCCCTATTGGCTCTTTCCTTCACTTTAGTAAAATGGATAAGTTTGCTAGATTTTTTTTTATTTCGATCATATCTACACTTCATATTTATCCGGGTTGCTAACTCAACGGTAGAGTACTCGGCTTTTAATTGCGACTATGATCTTTGATCTTTTACACATTTGGATGAAGGAATTCGTCTAGACTATTGGTAGAGTTTATAAGACCGCGACTGATCCTGAAAGGTAATGAATGGAAAAAAGAGCATGTCGTAAAAAAAATAAACAATAATAAAATCATAGAAAAAGAAGATTTCTAGTACTCATAATATAAATCGAACAAGAATTTTTCTTTTTATAAAATCTTTAAAGTTCAGTAAAGTATTTTTGGTCTAGTGAATAAATGGATAGAGTCTTATGGCTCCAATTCGAATAAGACAAAAAAGCAACGAGCTTCATTTCTTAATTTGAATGATTACCCAATCAAATTACTAATTATACGTTAAAAATAGATTAGTGCCTGATGTGGGAAAAGGTTCTCTTGTGAATTTTGAGTGGACCATTGATTCTTTTTTTTTTATTAATCCTAATTATTCTTTATTGTGGATTGGAGACGGATGTGTCTAAGAAATAGTATAGTGATAAAAAAATAATCTTTTTCCAAAGTCAAAAGAGTGATTGGGTTGCAAAAATAAAAGATCTTTACCCTTTTTCTTATTGTTAGTCTAGTTATATTTAACAAGGAAAAGAAACCAAAATTGGATAGAAAGGGAAAGCAAAAAGATCTGTAGATTGGGCTCTCTGTCTCCGGGGTATATATTCTTTATTTGTTCTTACTTTTAGATAATCTTTTACTTCTTATTTTTTATTTTATTCTATTATTATTATAGTTTATTTAGTTTATACTAAAATTCTAAATAGTATTTTAGTATAAGAGAAACACAACATATGCATACGCCGTTATGACCATATTGCACTATGTATCATTTCATAACACAAGAAGTGCCTCCCTTTTTTGGTTACAGTAGAAATGTATTTAAATGGCAGAATGACAAGGATATTTAGATTTAAAAAAGATAGATTTCGGCAACAAAACTTCCTCTATCCGCTACTCCTTCAGGAGTATATTTACTCACTTGTTCATTATCATAGCTTCAATAGTTTGATTTTTTACGAACCTGTGGAAATTATCGGTTATGACAATAAATATAGTTTATTACTTGTGAAACGTTTAATTACTCGAATGTACCAACAGGAATCTTTGATTTCTTCGGTGAATGATTCTAACCAAAATGGATTTTGGGGTCACAAGAATTCTTTTTCTTCTCATTTTTATTCTCAAATGATATCAGAAGTTTTTGGAGTCATTCTGGAAATTCCATTCTCATCGCGATTAGTATCTTCCCTTGAAGAAAAACAAATACCAAAATCTCAGAATTTACGATCTATTCATTCAATATTTCCCTTTTTAGAGGATAAATTATCACATTTAAATTATGTGTCAGATTTACTAATACCCTATCCTATCCATTTGGAAATCTTGGTTCAAATCCTTCAATGCTGGATCAAAGATGTTCCTTCTTTGCATTTCTTGCGATTGTTTTTCCACGAATATCATAATTTGAATAGTATGATTACTTCAAATAAATCTATTTACGTCTTTTCAAAAAGAAAGAAAAGATTCTTTTGGTTCCTACATAATTCTTATGTATATGAATTTGAATATCTATTCCTATTTCTTCGTAAAAAGTCTTCTTATTTACGATCAATATCTTCTGGAGTCTTTATTGAGCGAACACTTTTCTTTGGAAAAATAGAATATCTTATGGTCGTGTGTTGTAATTCTTTTCAGAGGATCCTATGGTTCCTC